TTCCGGAAATATACAATTCAGAAAAAGATTTCGCGGTCGAACTACCAAAGGAGAATAGGCTAAAATTTTTAGACCTACATAATTTACTTTTTTATATCGAACTAAAAGCTAGGACTTCAAGATTCTTCTCAGTCTAATTAACTGAAATTCCATCCAGTAGAACAGAAGAATTATAAATCTCCAAAATAATAGATAGGAATACCGCAAATAGAGCCATTGCAACACCCATCAAAGGGGTCGTTCCCCATCCAGGAGCTACTTTACCATATTCGGAATTCAATGGTTTCAATAACTTCCCTACAGTAGTGCTTCTTGGACCTGATCTAGAACTATCTTCAACAGTTTGTGTAGCCATAAATCTTATTTTGTATTCATTATGATCTGTTGACTTTGTATACCATTCCGTTGTAAATAAACGATCTTATCGTAGATCCATTGTGGTCTTTCAATTCTATAATAATGGAAACAGCAACCCTAGTCGCCATCTTTATATCTGGGTTACTTGTAAGTTTTACTGGGTATGCTCTATATACTGCCTTTGGGCAACCCTCTCAACAACTAAGAGACCCATTCGAGGAACACGGGGACTAGTTGACGTAATCAGCCTCCAAATATTTGGAGGCTGATTACGTCAATGAAGATAATGAAAAATTATTTCATTTTTTAGTTGAAATTGTAGGTGGTTCCCGAAAAAAAATAGCGAAAAAAATTATCCCTAAAGTCGATACTAAGAGAAATGTATAAACCAATGCTTCCATAAATTTGATTGTGGTTTACAATTATAGCTTTCATACCTGTTTTGTTTTTGTTTACTTGGGAGTATCCCTACGGATAAAGAAAGAGTAAAAGAAACGGCAGCGATTTAAATCAAGATTTCTACAGTACCCTACCTATTAAATAAAATCGCAAACAGAAACTATAAGAAAAAAAGCAATGTTGCATCAGACTGTTTGTCTTTTTGTAGTTGGATCTCCAAGTTTTTGGAATGCCCCAAATTCTACTTGAGCATCCAAATCTGGATCAATACCAGCAAAAACATCTCTGAAAAGGGTTCTAGAACCATGCCAAATGTGTCCAAAGAAGAAAAGTAGAGCAAACGAAGCATGCCCAAAAGTAAACCAACCTCTTGGACTGCTACGAAAAACACCATCGGATTTCAAAGTAGCACGATCTAATTCAAAAATCTCACCCAATTGAGCCCGTCTAGCATATTTTTTCACAGTTGCGGGATCACTATAACTAACTCCATTGAGTTCACCACCATAAAACTCAACAGTTACACCTACTTGTTCGACACTATATTTAGACTCTGCCCTTCTAAATGGGACGTCGGCTCTAACAATTCCGTCTCCGTCTACCAAAACAACCGGAAAAGTTTCAAAAAAAGTAGGCATACGGCGTACAAAAAGTTCACGCCCTTCTTTATTTCTAAAGACGGGGTGTCCTAGCCATCCAACAGCTATTCCATCCCCATTGTCCATTGAACCCGCTCGGAATAATCCCCCCTTTGCTGGATTATTACCAATATAATCATAAAAAGCTAATTTTTCAGGAATTTTAGCCCAAGCTTCTGATAAACTTTGATTTTCAGCTAGTCCAGCACTAACTCTTCGATATATTTCTTGTTGAAAGTATCCCTGATCCCATTGATAACGAGTAGGACCAAATAATTCGATGGGAGTAGTTGCAGAACCATACCACATAGTTCCAGCAACAACAAAAGCTGCAAAAAAGACAGCAGCAATACTACTGGAAAGGACGGTTTCAATATTACCCATACGTAATCCTTTGTATAGACGTTGAGGTGGACGAACACTAAGATGGAATAAGCCCGCTAATATACCCAACGTCCCTGCTGCAATATGATGAGAGGCTATTCCTCCCGGAACAAAAGGGTCAAAACCCTCCACGCCCCACGCCGGATTTACGGGTTGGACCTTTCCGGTTAGTCCATAAGGGTCGGATACCCATATTCCAGGACCAAATAATCCTGTTACATGAAATGCGCCAAAACCAAAGCAAGCCACTCCTGAAAGAAATAAATGAATTCCAAAAATCTTAGGCAAATCCAAAGAAGGTTTTCCTGTACGTTCATCACAAAAAATTTCTAGATCCCAATATACCCAATGCCAAATAGCTGCCAAGAAGCATAAGCCAGAAAACACGATATGTGCTGCGGCTACCCCTTCGTAACTCCAAAGACCCGGGTTCGTTATAGTCCCTCCTGTAATATTCCAACCGCCCCATGAGTTGGTTATTCCTAAACGAGTCATGAAAGGTATAACGAACATACCTTGTCTCCACATTGGATCAAGAACAGGGTCGGAGGGATCAAAAACAGCTAATTCATATAGAGCCATCGAACCGGCCCAACCAGCAACCAGAGCGGTATGCATTATATGAACAGAAAGCAAACGACCGGGATCATTCAATACAACAGTATGAACACGATACCAAGGCAAACCCATGGAAATACCCCTTTATCAACGAAAAATAGACACTATGTAACTTTATTGCATTGGAAAAAACTATGCTACGGACCCCCCCTTTTTAGGTAATTATTTCGGAGAAAGGATTAATATTTGTTCTATTCTGTTAGTAATAATGGAACAATTCGATTCATAGGAAAAAAGGGAAGCGGATCTATTCTATATCCGATAAGTACCAATACGCAATGGGGGTGAATCCTATTTTATATGAACCAAGATAGCTATTGTTGTTCATCATTCAGAAGCCCGTTCGTAAAAAATTTCCTTTATTTTTTTCATTCTCTCTTACTTTACTTTTATTTTATATTTTAGCTTATTCAACTTATGTATTAAATATGATTAATTTAAATATGATTAATTTAAATATGATTAATTTAAATATGATTAATAAAGTAGGAAAAAAAGGATAATATTATTAAAAAAAGAAACCCCAGTCTTACGTTTCCACATCAAAGTGAAATAGAGAACTTCATTCTCTTTTTTTTTTATTTCATGCCTATTGGCGTTCCAAAAGTACCTTTTCGAAGTCCTGGAGAAGGAGATACATCTTGGGTTGACATATAGTGCGACTTGTCAGATATATTGGGCTATATGGGATTTTCCCATTTTCTCCCTCGATCGAGATATCCTCTGTTTCGCCCAAAAAGATTGATTTAATTATCAAAAATTTGTAACGCGAAGCGCAAAAAATAAAGTGGAATTAAATGCAGGGAGTATTTAGATTGATATTAGATTATCAAAATTTTTTATGGTTTACGTGATCGGACTAATAAAATGAAGTATCCAGGCTCCGTTTAGCAAAAACCCAATTGATAATTAATATATAATATTTTTATAATTACTACTTGTTATGATATGCAAAATTATGATAAAAATTTATATAAAAAAATACAAAAAATTTAAACAGGGTGATCTAAAACTGTTGATCAAATAAAAAAATATAATTCAAAATTTAGTGACTATTTGACAGAAGACATGTGAAAGAAATGAATTGAAAAAAAAGGAGTAGTAAAAAAAAAGACGCGGTATTTGGTTCATTTGTCCTATATGTGCAAATTAAAATCGGGCAAATTTTTCCTTTTACTCGGGGTAGAGCATAAACCTAAAAAAAATGGAATAAAAAAGTAAGAAGCCCGTTCAGGAACAAGAAAAAACCATCGCCATTTCAACTGAATCTCGATGAAAAAAAAATATCAATGAATCAAGTTAGTCTGACAGGCTTAATCAATCGTTTTATTATAGGATTATAATATCTAATAAAAGGGGCAAAAACGTCTTTTTTCTTTTACTTTTAAAAAGGGAGCAAGCCCTTCCCTTAAAAGTTAGAAAAAAAGCCTTCTATGAAAAAAAGGGGGTTGGAATCGACACATTGATTTTTTCACAATTTTTATTGAACCGTATGCATCAAAAGGTGCCTGTACGGCTCCTAAGGAATAAAATTTTATCCTAATCAACCGACTTTATAGAGAAAGATTATTTTTTTTAGGCCAAGAAGTTGATACCGAAATCTCGAATCAACTTATTAGTCTTATGATATATCTCAGTATAGAAAAGGATACCAAAGATCTTTATTTGTTTATAAACTCTCCTGGCGGATGGGTAATATCTGGAATGGCTATTTATGATACTATGCAATTTGTGCGACCCGATGTACAGACAATATGCATGGGATTGGCCGCTTCAATAGCATCCTTTATCCTAGTCGGAGGGGCGATTACCAAACGTATAGCATTCCCTCACGCTTGGCGCCAATGAGTTTTTTAATTTTAGATAAAAAAAATACTATGCCTTCGCCACCGGAAATATGAATTAGTTAAGTAATAATAGCATGGCACTTCGAATTCGATATGAAATTTTTGAGATAAAAAAAATAAAATTAGATTATATATTGAAAGAGTAGTATGAGATAAGGAAGGGGTTTTCAAATGATATCTTACCTATTCGGGCACATCTCAGCGTCACAAACTTTGTTTTCACACCGGAAGCTTATTTACAAAATTTATATTAAAAAAGACACTTTGGGATTGCTGAATCATAGACGAATAAAAAAAATGATATATAAAGCAACGGAACCATCATAGTATTTTTTTAACTCCTACAAAAAAGAAGGATGGTAATTGGATCATTTATGGATCTGCGTATAATACAACCTATATTTTGTTTTCGTTCGCCGAAAATAAAGGTCAAAAAAACGTAAATTCCATTGTGGAGCCGTATGCAATGCACAAAAAAAGCCTGTACGGTTTTTCAAATTTCTCTGCTTTTTTGGTTATCTCGCCTCGTTCTGCGAAATATAAGAACCTTTTCTATTATATCATCAGGGTAATGATCCATCAACCCGCTAGTTCGTTTTATGAGGCACAAACGGGAGAATTTATCTTGGAAGCGGAAGAACTACTAAAACTTCGCGAAACCATCACAAGGGTTTATGTACAAAGAACGGGCAAACCTATATGGGTTGTATCCGAAGACATGGAAAGGGATGTTTTTATGTCAGCAACAGAAGCCCAAGCTCATGGAATTGTTGATCTTGTAGCGGTTCAATAAAAAATAGGAGCGATTTCATGCAAATCTACAATTTATAATTTTATATCTTTTTAGATTAAAGGTGTAGTTTCATATTCTCTTCAATATAAAAAAAATATATTGAAGAGAATCTTGAAGAGAAGTAATTCAGAATTAGCCGGTTAGAACCAATCTAAACCAGCCCATTATTTATATGATTCCGTATGCCAACCATTAAACAACTTATTAGAAATACAAGACAGCCAATCCGAAATGTCACGAAATCCCCAGCGCTTCGGGGATGCCCTCAGCGACGAGGAACATGTACTCGGGTGTATGTGCGACTCGTTTAGATCGTAGACTGAGACACAAAAAGTAAATTCTTTTTTAAATATCAAGGATCAGTACCTTTTAATAAAATATAATGTAGGAACTCGATTCATTATTTAAAAAAGCTAGATCGCTCATATCTTATATTGTGTCTGAAACTTATGGTTTACATTGGTGCAAATCCAATCAACTCCATTTTTTTAGAAAACCCCCAATGATAACAAATGGTTATCCATTAAGCGGGGGAAATTACTTTTTTATTAAAAAGATTCCACTCTTGAAAGAAAAGAACGGACTAACAGGGTAAACGACCAAATCAATTTTTAAAATGAAATACCGTTACTGTATAAAGTGGATCTCATTGTGAAAGACCTATTACTGGAATATTCATGGGGTAGAGCCAAAGAATGTGAATTGTACAAGTTACCAATAGTATTGATTAATTAAAAGAAGGAGCTCCGGTGTATAGAGAGGACCTCACCGTTTTAGAAGTAACCATATAAACGATGGAACCCACTATTTATCCATTTATATTTACTACTTTTTGTAGTTATTCTATTTTTTATATTAAGTATCAAGGCTATTTCTCCTTTCAAAGCACAGGAAAATACCTAGCAAAAAATAGTGGTGGGGAAGGTTAGAGTAGCAAAAGCCATTGGAATTTTTTTTTATACATTGGAATAATTCGTGTGGTTATTAATAGACTAGTAAAGGGGAAAAGAATAACTAAAAAAGAATTAGTTATTCATCAAAGTTTGATTTATTCAATGACTAGAATTAAACGCGGATATATAGCTCGGAGGCGCAGAACAAAACTTCGTTTATTTGCATCCAGCTTTCGAGGGGCTCATTCACGACTTACACGAACTATGACTCAACAGAGAATAAGAGCTTTAGTTTCGGCTCATCGGGATAGGGGTAAAAGAAAAAGAGATTTTCGGCGTTTATGGATCACTCGAATAAATGCCGTAATTCATGAAACGGGGGTATTCTATAGTTATAACCGATTCATACACAATCTGTACAAGAAGCAATTACTTCTTAATCGGAAAATACTTGCACAAATAGCTCTATTAAATAGGAGTTGTCTTTATACGATTTCGAATGAGATCAAAAAATAAGGGGGTTGGAGGAAACCCACTAAAATATTTTAAATAGAGTTCTAAGGAGAATGAGTTCGGGAAGGTAGAGTAGAAATTAGTATTATAAAAAACAAAACGAGGGTATATAGTCGCTAAAAAAAGAGTTTTTATTTTTATTTTCGACGATTCTTTTCTTTTTTTTTTTATGACAGACACAGACGTAACAATCAAATTTTGATTCTTGATTGGATTTTTCGAACAAAATATTAATCTCTTTTTTAATTCCTTCAGTTTGGAATTGTTATTCAATTGAAGAATAAGTCTATTTTTTTCTGGTTCTAAGGCTAGTAGTTCTAGGGGTCGACTCGCTTCTTTCAAATTGTTTCTGATTATTAAGAAAAGGTAACAAAGATAAAATACGAGCTTGTTTTATAGCAATAGTAATTAATCGTTGTTGTTTTAAAGTCACTCTATTCACCCGTCTAGATAATATTTTTCCTTGTTCACTAATAAATCGACTAATTAAACTCATGTTTCTATAATCAATTCGATCCCCCGATTGGATCGGGGGCAAACGCCTACGAAAAGATCGCTTGGATTTAGTAAAAAGTCGCTTAGATTTATTCATAATTTTTTTATTCCTTATCTCTAAAATCCTATTTTGATCGAATCAAAATAAAAACGATTTCTATTTATATTTTATATAGGATCGAGTTTCTATATAGAATTAAGAATATAGGATTAGATTTATTTCTATTGATTTATTTGTTTATATTTATATATATATAATATATATATAGATACTATCATTATTCCTGTTCTTAAAATAACAGTTGACATACAAGCACTCAATTTTATCTATTTCTTGATTTCCCCGTGAATTGTATGTTTATAACAATGGGGACAGAATTTTCTCAATTCCAATCGACTAGGGGTGTTATGCCGATTCTTTTGAGTAATATATCTGGAAATTCCCGCCGATTCTTTCTTAATATCATTTCGAACACAACAGGTACATTCCAAAATAATTGTTACTCGAACATCTTTACCCTTGGCCATGAAACCTCCTTTGGATTTATGATTCACCCCAATCTTCTATTTTATTTTTAGGATCCAGAAAGAACAAGAACCAAAAAAATAGAAGCTGTTAACTAAAAAAAATTCGGAAATATTTTGTTGCAATGAATATTATTTAGTAATTAAATAAAAAAAAATAATAAGCAATACAATGATTTTTTGAAAACTATATTTAAAATCTTTGTACAGTATTTTTTTAAGTATCTCGTAGGATACTATTTCCCTAGCAACACCTTTTTTTCGTTCTATTAATAAATCCTGAACCCACGTTTTTATGACCTTTCGCCCCCACCTTTTTTTCTAATTCATTCTAAAAAAAATTAGAAAAAAGGTGGGGGGGATAATTAGTCCCAGATCGTTGATTGTATCGCTAATTTTTTCACCCTTTCTGATGTTAATAACTAGAATTAAAAAAAGGGGAATGTTAATGCATCTGGAAATAAACGATTAATCTCTATTAATAAACCTGCTAATGAAACGAACCATAGAGTACTTAGTACCGGCGCTACGGAAAGATATGTTTTTAGATCTCGCATTTGAAACCCTCCTTCTTTCTTCTTTAATTGTATTACATTATATATAGTAATATATATAACTACAGATGTACATGTAGTTAAGAAGTTCTTGTATACGTAACCCCCCCCATTTTCAAAATTAGAATTGAAATATTGTCTACTAGAACTATCTTATAGATTCCGTTTTCAAATGGAAAGGCCTTTTATGTAAAATTTAAATTGATAGAATTTTCGTAAAAAAAAGTAATTTTTTAATTATATGTTTGTTATCTGATATGAAACAAAAAAAATAATAAATTAATTTGATATAACAATAAAAAAGAAGAAGGATGTGGAAAACAAGGCAGGAATTCTCTACAATGACACTGTAAACCAATTGAAAGGGATGTAGCGCAGCTTGGTAGCGCGTTTGTTTTGGGTACAAAATGTCACGGGTTCAAATCCTGTCATCCCTACCTATTACTGCTCTTCTGAGCAGTAACGAGGGATCTATTTTAGATCTATCTTTTTTTAATAAAATAGGACATACATATAATTCTGAAATTTATGATATACTATATCATAGTATATACGTACAAAATTTATTCGGGTTAAAGAATGTCCTCTTTATAGTTTATAGCCTTTTCGTTTTTTATAAAAAACAAGAAAAGCGCTCTTAGTTCAGTTCGGTAGAACGTGGGTCTCCAAAACCCAATGTCGTAGGTTCAAATCCTACAGAGCGTGATTTCATTCTTGTTTATTAGATTGTGTCAAAATTCCAATGTTCGCAAATAATTGAGCAGCAATCTGAATTAGACCTCCCGCATATGAAAGCAAGAAGGAGGTCAGTAAAAAAGGAGATGTTAATTAATCAAAAGTCCAACTGATCACCACGCCTGTATTGTAAATAAGCCGTTACGAATAATCCAGCCAAAGTAATAGGAATTAGACCTAAGACGATTCCAAATAAAAAAACTTCAATCATTTCAATTTTCTTTTATTTTTTAAAGGGAGAAAAGAGAGGTACTAGCTATTCCTAGCTCTTAATCTGTATTGCCGATGAATCTCAATGACCAAAATTGGGTAATTAACCTGGTAGGGAACTCTCGAACATATGAAATACCACAGAACTCCTTTTTATAAAAAAATATTCATTCAATTAATTTCAAATAAGTCGTATTTTGCTTAGACCAATAAATAGAACCGAGGTTATAGTTAAAGCTGCTAGTAGAAAACCGAAATAACTAGTTATAGTAGGCATGAAGGGACTCAATAAAATATGTTTTTTTTATACATATGTTTCTAAAGTACTTCCCTAAGTTTCAATTAAAAAAAATTTTAAGAGATAGAGATAGATAAAAATACTAGTTACAAGAATCAAAAAATTCAATTGAAAATTTGTGAATTATCAATCATTATAGTATAGGTGGTATGAACAAAAATAGAGAAAAAGAACGCAATCCATCGTCTTTGGCATTTGCACCATCTCAGGATTCAGAATTCACGTAACTGATTCATTGAAAAACTCTTTAAGAAAAAAAAAAAAAAGAACTCTATTATCTAACTTCAGTCAAAACGTATAACTTTTTTTGAATGAATATGTAAAAATTTTAAAATAAGTTGTTTTATTATTTTTTTTAAGTGACCTTAAAACCTAGAATACGCCCCCTTCTACTTTAAGTTCAAATTAAAATTAAATTTACTTAAATTTTAATTTGAACTCATTAGATTAAGATTAAATAGTAGAGCGGTTTTCTTCATTTAATCTATCGAATGAGACCAAAAATAGGTATCCTACACGGAGAACGAGATCAGTAAAAAAAAAAATTATTTATTTTAACTAGATTTGAAAAGATAACTAGATTTTTAAAACTTGTAATTAGCAATTTCTATTATCGTTTCCTTTATAGGTTTTAGATTTTTTTCTTTAGAGATTATATAGAAAATAGAGTGAAAAACCCATCATCTTTGTAGTTAGTTAAAGAAATGAAAAAACCGTTTAATTGATCCAAAAACCATTCTT